GTCAATCAATCATTCAAAAAGGGGGGGTTCATGGCTAAGCTAAAGGTATTAAAGGTGGCCGAACCCGAGTCACGGTTATTTTTTTTTTAAATGTACTTCTGTACTTACCAATGTTTGAAAAGGTGTTTTTATTCATAAGGAATCCACAGGTGTTTCCTATGACTCAAAGGATATGTGCCATCTAGTCGCTTAGAAGTGATAAAAAAACTATAACTATAGAGTGTTTGTTCATATTCATACGATTGATTCATAGTTAGGTTAATAATAAATAGAAATAGATAAAAAATAACCCTGTGTTGTCAAAACAGGACAAAAATGACATCGATATAACATAAAAACTCATTTTCTAGACAAACAAAAAGATATATAATCTACTAACCTATTTCATATTGAATGAATATATTATATCATGATTATATCATTATATTATCATTATATAATATATTATATATTATTTTCATTCATCTGACCGAATCAAATAGGATTTTCGGGATGGAATAAACAAACTATGGATAAATCTAAACGACCCTTTCGTAAATCCACGCGATCTTTTCATAGGCGGTTGTTGATTCCGATCCAATCAGGAGATCAAATTGATTATAGAAACATGAGTTTAATTAGTCGATTTATTAGTGAACAAGGCAAAATATTCTCTAGACGAATAAATAGATTGACCTTGAAACAACAAAGATTCATTACTATTGCTATAAAACAAGCTCGTATTTTATCTTTGGTACCCTTTCTGAATAATGAGAAACAATTTGAAAGATCTAATACTATAGCAACAATAAAACAACAATAAAAAAAATAGGTTTTTGTGGAATCATAAAAAAGGACTTCATTTTCATTTTGGATGGTACTATGTGGTACTATAGAGTATAGTCTATTATAGTATAAACTCAAACGCGGATTAATATTATTCGATAGTATTGGGATGTTGTAATCAGATAAAAATAGAAATGATTTTGAACGTTTTCGTTCATTTTGAAAACCTTATCGTATATATTTTTATATATTTTATTATACTAAAAATCTACTGTTTTATCGGAGTTTGTTCTCTGGAAACTAAAAAATTTAAATTATTCCGTAAATGATTCCTGCGTATTTTTTCCACTCTCCTTCTATTTATGATCTCATTGAAAATCATAGAAAGACAATTTCTATTTGATATTGCAATTTGCGCCAATATTTTACGATTAATAATCAATTGCCTATTGTGCAGATCGTGTATGAATAGACTATAGCAATAGGAGGATTCCCTATTCCCGCTAATTACTGCGCTTATCCGAGCGATCCACAAACTACGAAAGTCTCTTTTTTTTCGATCTCTATCCCGATGAGACGAAACCAAAGCTCTTATTTTTTGTTGAGTAAAAGTTCGAGTAAGTCTTGAATGAGCTCCTCGAAAACTTGATGTAAATAAACGAATTTTTTTTCGCCGTCTACGAGCTATATATCCTCGTCTAATTCTGGTCATTGACTAAATGAAACTTTGATGAATAACTAATAATTTGAGTTTCTTTTCTTTTTTCAGTTATTCTTTATACCCCTTATCGGTCTATTAATAACAAAATAGATTTTTCCAATGTATAAAATATAAATTCCAACAGTTTTTGCTACAATAACCTTCCCAACCACGATCTTTTTTTGATAGGCATTTTTAACCTAGATACTAAAATTAAATATAAGAATAAGAATATAAATTATGAATATTGGTGCCCAAAAAAATGGATTATGGTGGATTACATCGTTTCTATGGCGACTTATTGAAATGAAACGGTGAGGTCCTCTCTATACACCGGAGCCCTTTTCCCTGATTTTAGGGCATATAGGTCACTTGTACAGTTCACATACTTTGGCTCGACCTATGGAATTATCCAGTAGTAATAGATCTTTCACAACGAGATCTACCTTATCATATACGAGTGACGGTATTGGATTATGAAGGTTAACTAGTACTAGGTAGCTGACCCTGTTAGTCCGTTCTTGCACGTGTGATAGACTTTCATTTACTTGACTATACTATTAACTATTAATAGTTTCCCCCGCTTAATGGAATTCAATTTGCTACCAATGGGAGAAAAATGGATTCTTCAATTGAATGGATTTATTTGCACCAACGTAAAAAATACATAAATTTCATACAAGGGAATGGATTCCTTTTTCGTTTGTAGATATAGTGAATGGAGTGAAATCCGATTCACTGGTGGTACTGATCATTGATACTGGAAAATCTGTTTCTATTTTTCCAGACTCTGTGATCTGAACGAGTCGCACATACACCTTCGTACATGTTCCTCGACGCTGAGGGCATTCCACAAGAGCAGGGGATTTCGTTACATTTCTAATTGGCTGTCTTGTGTTTCTAATAAGTTGTTTAATAGTTGGCATGCGGAATCATATCCATAATGAGTTGGTTTAGATCGATCTTAACCGCATGATTATGAATTATAAAATGAATAATCAATCGAATTGAAAATGATATAGATAGAAATACAAAGACTCATGGTGTTTGTGTAAATACCCTACTATTTTTTCATTCAACTGCTACTAGATCAACAATTCCATGAGCTTGGGCTTCTGTTGCTGACATAAAAACATCCCTTTCCATATCTTCGGATACAACCCATAACGCTTTCCCCGTTCTTTGTACATAAACCTGTGTCAAGGTTTCGCGCAGTTTCAGTAGTTCTTCCGCTTCCAGGATAAATTCTACTGTTTGTGCCTCAAAATAAGAACTAGCAGGTTGATGGATCATTACCCTGATATGAAAAACATAAAAAAAAATCAATTTTTTCTCTTATCATGATGTAAAAAAAAAGAAATAATGTTTTTTTCATCATCAACCGTACAGGCATTTTTTTTTTGCACATTGTGCATACGGCTCTACAATGAAATTTACTTTTTTATTTTGATTTCTGACTTCCATTTTAATAATATAAAGAAAGAGTATCAGATTCAAATAAAATAGGTAAATTTTCCAATTATCACCCTTCATTTCTTTTTCTCAGTGAGAAATACTATGATGATTCCGTTGCTTTCATCTTTTTTTATCTCTGTGAATAAGCAATCCCAAAGTTTTTTTATTTGAGTGAATTCAAAATAAAATCAAGTAAAAAAATAAAATATTTTCTTAGTGCTTTTTCATAACTATGAATACATAAAAAGCTTATAAGAACTCTGGTGTAAAAAGTGTGTGACACTGAAGACTTCTGATAGAAGAACCGTAAATATCCTTTCATTTCTCTCATACGACTCTCTCGATACAGAATCTAATGTTTTAAAAAATGAATAAAAGACTAAAAAATATATTTTTCATATCAAATGAAAAATGCCATGCTATTATTACTCATATATTCTCTATGGCGAAGGCATAGTCTTTTTTTTTTATATTCAAAAAATCATTGGCGCCAAGCGTGCGGGAATGCTAGACGTTTGGTAATTGATCCTCCGACCAGGATAAAAGATCCCATCGAGGCGGCTAAGCCCATACATATAGTCTGTACATCTGGTCGAACAAATTGCATAGTGTCATAAATAGCAATTCCGGGGATGACCCATCCCCCAGGAGAGTTTATAAAAAAATAAAAATCTTTGGTATCATTCTCTATACTGAGATATACCATCAGACTAATAAGTTGATTCGCGATCTCACTATCTACCCCTTGACCTAAAAATAGTAATCTTTCTCGATAAAGTCGGTTGATTAGGTCCATCATTAAATGGGTTGCCTTAGGAACCGTACATGCACCTTTTTATGCATACGGTTCAACAAATGGAAAAAAATCAATTTTTAGATTCCAAGGAACTTGTTGTTTTTTTTTTTTTTTAAATATTTTTGCTTTTTTCATTCTTTTTTATTTATATTTTATATTATTTATTATTTTTAATATAATTTTTTAATATAATTTTAATATAAAATAATATAAAATAATATAAAATAAAAATATAATAAAATAAAATGAAAAATAATTCGCTAAACTTACCAAACTCACTTTTCATTGATGTATTTTTTCACCGATTCAAATCACGATGTTATTTTCTTGTTCCTGAATGGGCTTGTTCTATTCATCATTTAGGTTTATGCTCTACTCCGGGTAAAACCCCGATTTCTATTTGCAATATAGGGTAATAAAAAGGACAACATAAATCCTCCTAATCCTAATATTATTGCTATGCCTTCCGTTTTTTTTTCACAATTCCTTTCATCATATCTGCCAAATTTTTGATGTATCTTAAAATTGAACGTATAATTCAATAAGAATTGTGAACCTATTTTTATAAAAATAGTAATCAATTTTGATATGTTTTGATATGTTATAGTAGTCCCAAAAATAGATATTTCTAATTGGGTTTTTTTAAACGGAGCCTGGATACTTCATTATTTGATTGGTCAAACCAAAAAACCATAAAATTTTTGTGCTTTATATTTATTGTGAATACTTCCCAAAATAAAGTATTGACGAATAATTGTACATCATCACACGTTCCAAATTTGCTTCAATATTCTTAGGGGTGACAGAAGAAAATATCTCAATCGGGTGAGAAAACGGGGAAATACCATATAGCCCAAGATATCTCACAAGCCACACTATATGTCAACCCAAGTTGAATATTCCTCTCCAGGAATTCGAAAAGGGACTCTTGGAACACCAATAGGCATGAAATGAAAGAAAGAATGAATATTAATAAACTTTGATATGGAAACGTAAAAATGGTTGTATTTCTCCAATTGTACCCTACTCATCTGTACTCGATTTATCCATATAGAGAAATTATAAAAAAAAAAAAAGAAAAAAAAAATGATGAATCAAAATCAAAAAATAATAATAAATGAATTATTATGAATTAACGAATTATTCTAATCGCACATATAAAATATATATCAATTTATTATTTTATTTTAATTTTTTTATATTTTTTTCTATTTATATATTTCTATTTATATATATTATATATATTTTATATTATTATTATATATTTATATTATAATTATATATTTATATTATAATAATATAAATATAAACCCCACCATTGCATATGGATACTTTTCGGGTATAAAATAAATCTGCTTCTACTTATTCCTAATAAAATAATTTTTTTTCGGACTATACATAGAATACCAATAAGTGAACTAAAACAATGACCATTGCTCTGAGATAAGCAATCTACTGATGAAAGGGTGACGAGATCCATACAATCCATACAATATGTTGTTTCTTTTTTTCAATGCTGCAATAAAATTATGTTATAAGAATATCTTTGATATTTGATAAAAAAGAGGTTTTTCCATGGGTTTACCTTGGTATCGTGTTCATACCGTCGTATTGAATGATCCCGGTCGGTTGCTTTCTGTCCATATCATGCATACAGCTCTGGTAGCTGGTTGGGCTGGTTCGATGGCTCTCTATGAATTAGCAGTTTTTGATCCCTCAGACCCCGTTCTTGATCCAATGTGGAGACAAGGTTTGTTTGTTATACCCTTCATGACTCGTTTAGGAATTACCAATTCATGGTCTGGTTGGAGTATCACAGGAGAGACTATCACAAATCCAGGTCTTTGGAGTTATGAAGGCGTGGCCGGGGCACATATAGTCTTTTCGGGTTTTTGCTTTTTGGCAGCTATCTGGCATTGGGTATATTGGGATCTAGAAATATTTTGTGATGAACGTACAGGAAAACCTTCTTTGGATTTGCCCAAGATCTTTGGAATTCATTTATTTCTATCAGGGTTGGCTTGCTTTAGTTTTGGTGCATTTCATGTAACCGGCTTGTATGGTCCGGGAATATGGGTTTCTGACCCTTATGGACTAACGGGAAAAATACAACCTGTAAATCCATCGTGGGGTGTGGAGGGTTTTGATCCTTTTGTTCCAGGGGGAATAGCCTCGCATCATATTGCAGCAGGGGCATTGGGCATATTAGCGGGTCTATTCCATCTTAGTGTCCGTCCGCCCCAACGTCTGTACAAAGGATTACGTATGGGTAATATTGAAACTGTCCTGTCCAGTAGCATAGCTGCTGTATTTTTTTCAGCTTTTGTTGTTTCTGGAACTATGTGGTATGGTTCAGCAACGACTCCAATCGAATTGTTTGGACCCACTCGTTATCAATGGGATCAGGGATACTTCCAGCAAGAAATATATCGAATAGTTGGTACTGGGTTAGCCGAAAATAAAAGTTTATCGGAAGCTTGGTCTATGATTCCTGAAAAATTAGCCTTTTATGATTATATCGGCAATAATCCGGCAAAAGGGGGATTATTCAGAGTGGGTTCAATGGACAGCGGGGACGGAATAGCTGTTGGATGGTTAGGACACCCGATCTTTCGAGATAAAGAAGGTTGTGAACTTTTTGTACGCCGTATGCCTACATTTTTTGAAACATTTCCAGTCGTTTTGGTAGATGGGGACGGAATAGTTAGAGCCGATGTTCCTTTTAGAAGGGCAGAATCAAAATATAGTGTCGAACAAGTCGGTGTAACTGTTGACTTCTATGGAGGTGAACTCAATGGAGTCAGTTATAGTGATCCTACTATTGTGCGAAAATATGCTAGACGTGCTCAATTGGGTGAAATTTTTGAATTAGATCGTGCAACTTTAAAATCCGATGGTGTTTTTCGTAGTAGCCCAAGAGGTTGGTTCACTTTTGGACATGCTTCGTTTGCTCTGCTGTTCTTCTTCGGACACATTTGGCATGGTGCTAGAACCTTGTTCAGAGATGTTTTCGCTGGTATTGACCCCGATTTGGATGCTCAAGTGGAATTTGGAACCTTCCAAAAAATTGGAGATCCAACTACAAGACGAGTAGTCTGATACAACATGACTTAAGAATCTTTCGCTTCTTTTGTTTGGAAGTGTGGAAAGTCGAAGTCTACGAGAGAACTCTTTTTATTTGCACTGCCTTTCTTATGGGATGACTGCTTGTTAGTTATCCGAAAGAGGATCATAAACAGATATGAAAGATATAATTTTTAACTATGATCGAACTATGGAAGCATTGGTTTACACATTCCTTTTAGTCTCAACTCTAGGAATCATTTTTTTCGCTATATTTTTTCGGGAACCGCCTAAAGTTCCAACTAAACTAATTAAAAAAAGATGACATTCAGAAGGAATTGAAGTAACGAGCCCCCTGCGGAGGCTCTTTACTTCAATTAGTCCCCGTGTTCTTCGAATGGATCTATGAGATTTTGAGAGGGCTGCCCAAAAGCGATATAAAAAGCATACCCAGTAAAACTGACAAGTAAACCAGATATAAAGATGGCAACTAGGGTAGCTGTTTGCATTGTATAATTTAGACAATATGATACGATCCTTTTTTTATTTTACGACTGAATGGGATACAAAGTCAACATGCAATGAATAAGACACAAACAAGGAGGATGGATGGCTACAAAAAACGTTGAAGATCGCTCATCTGGTCCAAGACGAACTTACATCGGAGATTTATTAAAACCATTAAATTCAGAATATGGTAAGGTAGCTCCTAGATGGGGAACGACTCCTTTGATGGGTGTTGCAATGGCTCTATTTGCGATATTTCTATCTATTATTTTGGAAATTTATAATTCTTCCGTTTTACTGGATGGAATTTCAATGAATTAGATATCTATATATATATCCATAATAATTGCGAAGTATTACTTTATCAAAACAATGTGAATTGGTTAGGTATTGAAATTTGTCCATTCTATTTTGGTAGTTTGACCGCGGAATTTCTTTGTTTCTGTATTTCCGGAATATGAGTGTGTGACTTGTTATAATGAATCCTATATATCAGAGAATAATTCTGTCATATTTTTCTTCTATCAAAAGTTCTACCTACGTCAGATATTGATTCTAGTATTATCTGAAACACGTAATAGGAAATAGAATAGGTCCATAAAAAATAGGTCCATAAAACAAATATTTTAACTATGATTCATACTTATTATTATAACTATCAGCAGACGGACTCCAAAAAAAGAATTTTGAAAAAAGGTTTCTAGATATGGAAGGATTTGTATTCTTTCAATTCATATATAATGCTTATTTACCAAATTTACCAAAATAAAAAGAATTATTCTTTGAATAAGTGATGAGCCAATGGTTCTTGCTCAGGGAATCCTTGTTTGGTCTGCTTGGCTTGGATATGGAGATCATCATGGTGGTTGTAGTATGAATCTAAGGTTTCAATCGATTTATAGGGTCTTAACAATATAAATTCCTTCATATAAGGTTAAGATTAGTATTATTTAATGTAAAACCGAATTTTTATCAAAAATAAACAAAATAGGGAATAGAGAAAATTCAATAAGCTTGTAATGATAAACAACACATACGAACGAGCCCACTTGATTTTTTGGCATTATTACCACAAAGAAGAAAGAAGTGGATGCTTTTTCCTGATTCTCATGAGATCCTTTTTTTTTTTTTATTTTTATCATAGGATACATTTCAATTAGTATTTTTAGGTTTTTATGCTTGAGCTGTACGAGATGAAATTCTCATATACAGTTCTAAGAGACGGAGTTTCTTATCTCAATAAAATCTATGAGTGGTTCGAAGAACGTCTTGAAATTCAGGCGATTGCAGATGATATTACTAGTAAATACGTTCCTCCTCATGTAAACATATTTTATTGTCTAGGAGGAATTACGCTTACTTGTTTTTTACTACAAGTAGCTACAGGTTTTGCTATGACTTTTTACTATCGTCCTACCGTTACAGAGGCTTTTTCTTCTGTTCAATATATAATGACTGAAGCTAAGTTTGGTTGGTTAATACGATCCGTTCATCGATGGTCGGCAAGTATGATGGTTTTAATGATGATCCTGCACGTATTCCGTGTGTATCTTACCGGTGGATTTAAAAAACCTCGCGAATTAACTTGGTTGACTGGTGTGGTTCTGGCTGTATTGACTGCATCTTTTGGTGTAACTGGTTATTCTTTACCTTGGGATCAAATTGGTTATTGGGCAGTAAAAATTGTAACAGGTGTACCTGAATCTATTCCTGTAATAGGATCCCCTTTGGTAGAGTTCTTACGCGGAAGTGCTAGTGTGGGACAATCCACTTTGACTCGTTTTTATAGTTTACACACTTTTGTATTGCCTCTTCTTACAGCTGTATTTATGTTAATGCACTTTTCAATGATACGCAAACAAGGTATTTCTGGTCCTTTATAAATTTGAATCTAATTCATACACTTGAGGGAGGAACCATAAGTTTTCATTGCTAAATAAAGTCTTGATGTAAAAGAAAATTTTTGTTTTGAATAGATCCCTTCAACTCCACAATAAGTAGTTTATTTTACATGCGATTGTGGAATATTAATCTCTTCAGAGAAAATGGATTATGGGAGTGTGTGACTTGAACTATTGATTTGGCCGTGCAGACATTTTATTTTCTATTTCTGCCACATTTTCATTTAAAAAAACGTGTTCTTTTTCACCCACCGCGAAAAGCCCGAGACCGGTTCGCTTGAAGAGAATATTTTCTATGAGCAGACCTGAAACATCATGTTGTGTATGAAAAGGCTTCGTAAGATCTAGTACAATCAGTGATGTGGTGACATAATCTACAGATGATGTTATATATTCACTTTAGTATCGTATGGAAATGCATTCATTTCTTCTGCATTGTCGATCTATTAAATGATCGGAGTGATACAAGGTATCTAAGGAAAAGAAGAAAAAGGGGCTCAACGAGATATACTATTAGTAACAAGTAAATCCTTTGTATGTAAAATTCCAAATTTTGAGGATAAACATCATGCAAGGTTTGAGACGACCCAGAAAGCGCTTGATCATGTGATTCATTTTGGTAAGCCCATTGGGGTATTGAGTATTTATCTGTAAGAACTTAATTCCATATTTTTTTGTAACTCTGGAAAAAAAGGATAATCCGGTCAAACTTTTATAGAACCATTTTATAGAACTATGAAATCTATATTACATTAATTGAATCTATTTTGTTAGATGTTAGACTATGGTTCCATTTATGTTCTTTTAATTCTT